AAGCCAGCCACGAGAAAGAGAAGTTGGAGATCTCGTCATCAGGAAGGTTATACCTTTTCTCTTAGATGAGAGCAAGCCCGCCTCAAAAAAAATGAGAAAAAAGGGTGAATTCCGTCCCAACTACGAAAGGCCATACATTGTCAAGAAGAAGTTCTTCGGTAAAGGACTCATCCTGGGGCAAATAGACGACAAAGACCTCCCTGAGCCAGTCAACAACATAGATCAGGTGAAAAAGACTATGTCTAGAAGAGTCGTGTCTGCATGTACTCTTGATTGATCAAGGAAATGAAAGGAGGCCTTTTTTGGCCGATTTACATACCATGGGTTTTTATCTAAAAAAAAATGGTTCTACTCTTTTAACAGAGATTTTAGTCTTTTACAACCTTTCCTTCACTAACCATACTAACTGGGGCAACCCATATTACACACACACACAGAAAGGAAGAAAAAGCGGTGTCCTTTAGAGAAAAAAAAAAAAGGAAGGGAAATGGAATTTAGAGGAAGAAACCTCTGTGATGTGGTATGAGATGGCCAATTGCATAAAAAGAGTGGCTAAAGATGTTTTTGGAGAATAGAAGGGGAAAAATCACTCACATAAAGAAAGTTGGTGGTGGAATGCCGAGGTTCAGAAGGCCATTAGCGAAAAGCGGTCCTGCTATAAAGCTTGGCAAAGGACTAGAAATGAGGAAAATTTGGAACGGTATAAAAGTGCTAAAAAGGAAGCTAAGAAAGTAGTGAGTGAGGCCAAGCATAAGGCGTACGATGACCTGTATCGTAAGTTGGGAACAAGAGAAGGTGAGAAAGATGTCTACAAACTTGCGAGAATGAGGGAGAGGAAAAGTAGAGACCTAGATCATGTTAGGTGCATCAAGAGCGATGACCAGAGGGTCTTGGTAAAGGACGATGAGATTAAGGAAAGGTGGAGAGGCGATTTTCAGAGATTACTAAACGAAGACCACGCAAGGGGCTTAAAACTAGGTAGAGTGGATACCTCTAGAGAGACCAGAGGGCATACGTACTCTCGTAGAATTAGGGTAGCAGAAGTGAAGGAAGCTCTGTCAAAGATGAAGACAGGAAAGGCCTTGGGACCAGTATGGTATACCTATAGAGGTTTGGAAATGTATGGGAGAAATTGGATTGGCTTGGTTGACTAAGCTTTTCAACTAAATTTGAAAGACAAAGAAAATGCCAGACGAAAGGATGAGGAGGATGGTAGAACAAATCTCGTATTCTCATTACGAAACTTGAAAGCGAGTGTAGTTTACGAAACTAGTTTTAAGGCCGAGTGTAGTTTACAGAGCCTATGAGCCCCGCCCGAACAAAAGCAAGTTTCGGACGTGTTTCCTTGGCCTGGACTTGTATTTGGGTATGTTTTCTTTGCTTGAGTTGTAGTCGATAGTCTCTTTCGAGTAAGTGCATTAGGTGCTCTTCTCGATTGGCAGTCGATAGGTTTTCAAGTGTTCTTTCTCTCTATCTGAAGTGTGTAGTTGAATTGCTCTTCTAGGTCCGGATCAAGATGCGAAAGAAAGGCGGGCGTTTTTGTCAAGATAAAGCGAAAAAGGAATTGGCCAACATACACTTCCTGCAACTGTCACTCACTTGATTTAGTAACATAACTTTATAACATGAACGTGCTACGTATCTTCAGCTAAGCAAGCCGGACCACTATCTCACTCTGTTATGCCTCTGTCCACTGAGAGGGTCCTTGGTTTTTCAGAAATCCTATCAGTTGGCCTTATTTTGGCAAACTTAGAAGATGGATGTCCCCTGTAGGTAAAAGCGCTCATCCTAAACGTTCTTTGTTGACACCGGTGCCATCAGGTTCGTGGTTAATAATAGCCTGATCATTGCTTAAGAGATGATTCCACCCACTTTCAGTTATATCAACAGGGGATCCCCTTAGTCGCGGTTGGGCACTCAGTACTGGGCACAACCAAACTCAGGCCATTATTCTATGGACTGCGCTCCTGGGTTTGTAAACCTCCTATGTCTGACCCAATTGCCATATAACAGACCCATGAGCGTCGGCTGGTGGATCCCTTTAGTAGATCCTCTCATCAATTCCTCGTAGTCAATGCATCTTTGCCACTAACCCAGGAGCGCTACGGAGGCGTGTTACCACCCTTGCCTTGGGAACCCTACCAGGAGCACCAGAGCCACAACGAGTCACCACACGACCAGCATGGCGCCCTTTTTTGCGCTCCTGACTAAGCGAGACTCATAGCAAGAGCTGCTTTATGCATCTATTAGATCAAAAAGATCCAGGACATGACCTGTGCCTCAGTCCACGCCAATCTTTTTTTTTTCATCCATGTACGACTTCAATACGACAGCACAGCCACCATATTACACACCAGTCCATCAGCAACTACACTTAAGGCCAGGCACCTCAGTCGCCACATTTCAGTCTTTTTTTCCACGACACGCCCGGGCATCAATCCAGTCAGCTTCACCAAAAGTAGGTCCCCAGCCTACAATGCACGTTTTGGACACCAACACAGGAGGAGGCTAGGCAGCAACCAACCAAGGCGTGACCCAAGTGAATTCAGCCAGAGGCAAGCGTCAGCGAAGAACTTCCTCGAAATATTTTTGAGTTTTGATGAACAGAACAGCAACTCATTGACTTTGTACTTTGCTCCGGTAGTCGCAAGGCGCATTAGATCGACTTCCTTATCGATTTCGTCTCCTTACGTCGTGAGGCGTATAAGATATAATTACCGAAGCGCACCTGTTATATATAACAACTCCTTACTAAGCAAGACGACTCCATTTCCTGACAGATGAGATTGGACTCAAGCCAAACAAAGGAAAGAGAAGTCACCACATTCTTACTTACTTTACGAAAAAAGAAGAAAAACAAGATGAGATTCTCAGCAAGTGGAGTGCTCACGCACAGAACGAGAGTCTCAGATCCAGTTACGTCAAGTTCCTCAGACTCCAAAGGACAGGCTTAAAAGCAAGCAGTAGTGAGGAACTCTGTACTCTTGATAGGATACCGAAAAGAGAACTCCTCGAATCAAAAACCTATGAACTGAACGATGTTACCGCAACGGGCTAGTTCCTGCGAATGCAAAGCGTTACTACTTGAAGAGGAAGACCTTACCAAAACCAAGAACCAACGGGAATAAGTATGCAAGGCAGGCTCAGGCACGCTAGTTCCTCGAAAGCGCTGCGAGAAAAAGACCAGCAACTATGAGAAGGGGCTTGCCAGCTAGGAAGAACACCAACCTGACAGGCATGCCAGCCAAGCAAGCCAAGGTTTTTAACCCTACTATATAGGTTAACGCCCGTTCCTCTCCCTCGCTAGCCTCCTGGGCCGTGCTGCCAAAGTGGTTGCGACCCCCCTCATTTCCCGTAAGTGAGAGCACTGCCCGAACTCCATTCTAGAGGGCCACCTGCGCTACCAATCCATCTAAATAAGATCTTCTCCCGTGTTCTTCCCTGTTCCTACAGTCTTGACCTGCAAAGTGACTTCCGAAAGCTTCCACCATGACTAAAAAGCTCCCAATAGGCCAAGTAGCCGCTTATATTATAATAGAGTAAGTAGGAAGGAGCTCTAGAAGGGATTCACACGCAGCTTTTTCTTTTTTATTTACCCTACGCGCCTGCCCTTAGGGGACCTGAGATGAATCTCCGACCGTAGCGTAGCCTTCGCTGCCCTTTTATCCTATGATGTTTAGCAATCGAAAGGACCGGTCAAACGAACTGATTCGTTTCCTAGTCTCCGATCGATTTCGTACCGTCACTGTAGAGGTAATTCTCTCTTTACGCTGCTAACTGCAAAGGCACTCGAGGGAGCCACCTCACGTTTGGGGTTCCGTTGGTAATCCGCCCTCTATGATTCCAAAATCCCTTCACGCCAACACAGGAGTTGGGGGGTACACCCATGCATATGTTTAGCTCTTGGCTCCGGTTCCCTACTGTCTAATCTCCTAGGTCTCTCAGCTGACGTCCGAAGAATCGATGGTCCCTCCAATTACTTATGGAGCTCCTTTGTTCGTATCACTCATCGGCCTCGCTTAGGTTCCTCTCGATTCTCCCCGGATTGGAGGATCACCTTTGACCTGCCCGACATGTTGTTGACTTGGAGATTCATTCTCCGGCCGTACCTTCTGCGGTCGTTACGCTTGGTCGGTCATGTTGGGACCAAAGAAAAGTAGAAGCCTCAACCGTGTCGATGGCATTATAACTAAAGTCCGCGACCTAAAAAATCAACATATACATCCCGTCGCTACCCTTTCAGCCCTTTCAATGTTCATCTTCCCGCGTGAGGGTGATCAGCGCGCTCTCGTTCACGAAGCCAACCGAGTTGCTCATGGGAAGGAGCATGTGAGGGAGAAGGACCATTATTCGTCTCTTCGAACGGAGCGGAGCCCAGGTTGAATCCGCCTCCTGGTTTCCTTTTATAACTATGTATAACCCCCTCATCAACAGACGTTTCCCGAATAACCATTCATTTAATGAAAAACCTGCGCTTGTTAGCAGCTGAATCACCCTCTCCTCTCGTAGTGGGCCTCTTTTCTTTCCCCCGCTGGCATGAGGAAAGGGTCCATTCAACTAGCTCTTCTTCTTTTCTTGTGAGAATCAAATAAATAGAGGTTTTTATCCCTTTGAATGAGTAGATCTTCCCGCCCCCGTGCCTCCCTTTACTCAATGCTCCTGAAGTCCGAAAAGGAGACTGAGTAGACAGGGGGCAGGGAAGTGAAGTTAAAGAAATGGTAGTCGTGGACTGGTACCGCAGTACTGCCTACTTTTGGTACTCCTTATTGTGATCCCTCACTCTGGGCTAAGATAGTCTCTTAAGTGCTAGCGTAGCGGGAGAACAAATAGCAATGAACCTTATCTACAGTATTAGTTCCCTCCTACCAAGAACTACTAGAGCTCTCTATGCGAGGAAAAGGGTACAGATAGGCGGATTGACGCATCTGAGCAGGCAGGGAATACTTAGTGCTTGGAATATGAATGCTATGAGGCTTGGGCGAGAGAGCAGGTCTAGGAGGCCCAGATATTGCATCATGTGAAAGCAGCGCTAAAAGACCCATAAGAGCTGTAAACAAGTGAGATAGGCACGAAAGGGGGGCATTCTGGGGATGTCTTTCATCAGCCAGCACCTTCAACAGCCAGTAGGACAGATGCCGACACGGATTCGATTCCAGATTCAAGATAGGGTACGCCCGATGACCAGGCAGGGCGGCACAGCCCCCTTGGTTGGGGTCGGCTCTTTCCCTCAAAAAGAATGGAAGTCGGATTCGCTAACCTTTTGGCCGGAGTCATTCACACCAACTGATGCCAGACTTCTTCAGTCTCATGCTCCTATAAGGCTTTTAGAGACTCCACCTATTGTGGTCCAAAGTGCAGCCTATACGTTCAAGCTTTCAAGCCCGAGCTAGTCTTCTTACCACCTAGCTACTTCACAGTGTCCTTTCCTTTCGCGTACTCCTCTGTCTTTTTCCTATCTTCTCTCTTCAATTACCGAGACCTGTACATACAAAGGTCTAGGTAGCTCATCTCCTTCTAAGAAGTCAGATCTCCTTCCTATATTCTAAAAAGAAAGAATAAGAGCCTTTCTTAACTCTTGAATTGTAAGGAGAGGCCTCATTTAGGAGCGCTCTTTTCATCCAACTAGAAATCTCGTAATAGAAGAAAGCAACTTTACTTCACCGAAAGGGCAGGTCTTTCTTTTTATTGCTGATCTTATCAAGTACGGGATTTGCTTCGATAAGCCACCGCCCAATAGAGCAACGCCATGTGTAGATCGAAAAGGTCTCGCGAAGCCGGTCACCGGTAGGTCTAAGAACGGATTTCAAGCTTGATAAGCTGCAAACCAGACAATCCATTCCTTCAGTAGGGGGATCCTTGTTCACATGCTTAACAAATGCAAGTAGAATCTTCGAACCTAAAAAAAAATGGGACAGTCATCCGTCTAAGGAGAAGAGGCGCCGAGATATTAAACAAAGGTCTTGTCACGAGCTGGACTCGAACCAGCACCCCTGGGATCAAAAGACATACCCAGCGAACTACCTTTTATTCTGATCGTGACTTTGTTCACCCGGTTCGTCATGCACAAGAAAAGCAAAACTAACTACATCCGGTCGCGTTTCCGCCAAAACACTATAATCCCCACCCTCCAAAGTTTAGTCATCCTCGCTAGCTTTTTTAACAATCTCTGCTATACGTTTCAGCATTTCCTCTTTTGGAACATTAATTACTTGTTCATTGACATACGGTGATCTTTAGTTTTTTCCATTATTAATAAAAAAAATTCATAAGAGATTGCCATATATTGAGAAAAAAATGAATCATTTCCTTCACTTCATTCTTTTACTGCTCCCCCCCAAAAAATGAAGAGAGACTTGTCGTAAATCGCCGGTTGGTTGGTCCGGAAAGTCATGGAAATAAGGCTTTATCATTCAGCGCAGTTTCAGCCTATTATATAGATAAAGGACAAAGTTCACCTTACAGCTACTGTGTTGACTGTAACTACACTACGATAATTTTCATTGAGCTTCCACAATCGATTCTAGCACAATAACCGATTAGGCGAAAAGAACCCCTTCTGATTCACTTGCAGCAAAGAGGGCATTCTCGGCATCAATGCTCCTGGCAATGGCAAGATCCGATATGTCAGTTGGATTCGTGAAAAGAGTCCTCCCTTCGGTCACCTCACTGCAAACTTTCTATCTCTCTGTCTCCATTATCGGCTGATTCTAAAGACTGAAATAAAAGAGAAACTTGTAACAATACGTTATTACATTCGATCTATCCTGGCAACGAGCTTCATGTTGGTAGAGACTTTTTTTTCTTAGCGCCCTATTTCATGTTTTCCTGATCGCGGTTTCCTGAAAAAAAGTGAACTTACATAATCAATGGAAGAGCATATTTGGTGAAAGAAAGAGCGGTTCGGTCAGAAGAATCTACCGCGCACTTCAATCCAATGACCAAGCATTTTTCAAGACGAATCTCTTTCTCTTTCTATACTAAATAAAGCACATACATATAGAGAGGTGCAAAGGACAGATGTGCCACTTAGATAATAATTACCAGGATCTGCCAGCGGTATTTGATTGAAATAGTAGGGTACGAATGACTTTATTTAATTATACCCCTTTTTATAATAACGTTCTAGTTACTTCTAACTTAATCCAATGCCTCTCCGACTCCTGACTCCGCTTAGTCATTAATAAGCCGATGAGCCGTACCGGTGAAGCAAGCCTACCGATGAAAGAGAGATAGTGATTCGTTGATGTTGATGAAAGAAATGATTGGTTTCACTTTCACGACATGGAGTTGAACCATGATCGACCGTGATCGTGAGAATTGCCTAGAGCTTCTTGGCCCACGTGTCCCGAACGAACTAAATCGCCCAGTATATGTGGCACAGAGGCTACTCCACTAGATATCAGACTATAGATTATGGTATGATATATATATATAATTACACCCGGCCTATGATTCACACTCTAGCGAAAGAAAAATCAACAACATCAGTAACATCAGGAAAATCAGCACCGACCCCTGACCTCAGACTCCCCCTCCCCTCAAGAGTAGGGTCTGCTAATCCAATTAAAGAAATACGACCGAGACAGTATGAAATCGGAGCGACTAGAAGGAGGCCAAGCATTCTTAGCGTAGGAAGGAAGGAGGCAATTATACTTGCTTACCATGCCGGCCAATAGGCGAAAGAGACAGCTGAAAACCATGACTTGGGGGTTCCAACCTCATACCGAGAAAACAACAAAGGGCGATCAGAATCAATCGGTGCATCTTTCGCTTCACGTCAGGAATATATTTCGGACATCAACATCCTGCTGCTCATCAGAGGGAATTGTGCCACTTTTAGGTTAGGGAAAAGTCTATTTATAACAATAGAGAATTTTCTCAATCCAAAGTAACGTCCATCTCACTTCTTTTTCGCCAGGTTTCGTCGGGGATAGAGAAGGTAATCTTTTGATTAGGACACCTCCTAGGTGAAGTACCACACGAGTCATTTTCCTTGGACAGCATTACACATTCATTAAATACAGTCCCCTGCCCTTCTCTTCTTTTTTTGTCTAGCTTCAGGCTCGAAGGCTAAAGAGAATTCAGACCTTCCATGATAACCCGATTATCATATTAAATATTAGCGGGACTAGTGACTTTGCACTTTCTTCGTTACATTCAATCCGGTATGCTCTGGTCTTTTTGTTTTTGGAAGGCTCATGTAGTCTCTTTCCTTTTCACACACTTTTCATCCTCACAAACACACTACGATAGAAGCAATGTATTTCACCACTTCATGACAGAAACCAAAACAGAATAACCATCTCCTTCTCTCTCTTTTCATTCTCCTTTCCAAGAACACCCCCAAAAAGCCCTAGCTTTCTTGATCACATCACACAAACAATGGCGAAACCCACTTGTCTTTGCTCTCAATCCCTCGTGTTCTTGATGATCTTCACTCCCATTTCCTTGGCCAGAGCACAGTCTCAACAAAGTAATCATTCGATAACCTTCTTATTCTTTCTCTTCTTCTTATGTAGATTTTGTATTTCTTGAAACCCTTTAACTGCTTTTGTTTTGATTCATTTTTCTTTATTACCGGCACGGAGATCCAGCTCGGATATTTTTCTTCCTATATAAAGTCCACGTCGAACCATTTGTCGACCTCAACGCAGACCTGATCTTCAAGTTCTTGGCACATTTTCCTAGGTGGCTCTTTGTATGTCTCTTGGTCTGAGGACAACCCTAGCCTGTGTACTGCAATCTTAGGGTCCAATTCCCGGCATCTGCTTGTAGTTCCAGGCAATAAAAAAGATTTTCCGTATCAATAGTGCAATGTACTGTTCTATTTTCTCATAAGTGAGTTCCTTGCTGAGGTATGTGAGCTCTTGATTTTCTTCAATGTCCAGTTCTTCTAGCTCGAAAATCGTGGACTTGGTTTGGTAGTACCGTCATCCAACTTTTCTGGTGTAGGCATAACTTCAATGTAGTCTTATGGGATTTCATCGTCCTTCGTGCCTGAAGTAGAGGCTTCATTCGAATTGTCGAGCACATTTGTCATATATATGGTCAGAATCTCTATTCCAGCTTCTAGGTCGATCTCTCTTTCTTCTTTCTCTTTCGTCTTTGCGGAAAAGAGGCGGGCAATCTTGCGGAGAGTTGGTGGTCAATTCTTTGATATAGTTAGTGTTCCGCGAGTGGGGATAAGGACTAATCCGAGATTCAATAGAACCGCAACACCGACGCCTATTCCCGAGGGCCAATTCAAAAAATAACATAAGAAAGGACAACATGCCGTCCCAGACTTAGAAACCAAATAGAACAATGACCACAACAAATTCTCCTCGAAGGACGACTTCGAGCGCAATTAGGAAAAAGATCTTATTCAGTCATGTTGAACGGAAATGGTCGCGAATGTCTAATTATGCCCTGTCTTATCATTTGTATAATGGGATTCGTCATTTATTGACGGATTTTGGATTCTCTTTTCATATCAGATTTATCCGAGATAAAATCAAAACATCAACTACACAAATTTTTATTGCGGATTTGCTTATTTATGTACTTACTATCTCTATATCAATTTTTTTTCTTTCTTTTGGTGTTCCGGTTATTGCCTTTTGTGACGACGGGGACGAACAAACCAGTTCGGAAAAAGCACCCGACGCTGGCATCGGCGCACAGCAATCCAGTGGAACTCGTCCTCAAGGGGAAGGTGCGTCAAATTGCGACGCGGGGCCCTCCTATAGGAAGGGCGAACAAGACCTCAACGTTACGCCCAATCCTCATCAAGCCATGCACGAGCTTTGCAATGACCTAATGAAGGCCGAACATCACCTTGATGAACTCAAGGCTAGAGAGCCGTCATTACGAAATGCTCGAGATATCGATTCCTGGTTGCGTGAATTTTCAGAAGTTGAACAATTATTTTACGAAACAGAGCAACGGCTGAATTGGGCCATGGAAAATGTAGAAGATCTGTATGCGGCTCAAGACGAAGAATCGGCCCGGCAGGAGGCCGAATTTAATAAAAAAATAGCACTACATCAGTACCAGATGGATAGAATGAACCAACAAAACAAATTTTTACGAAATAAACTGGCGCGAATGGATAATGGTTCGAGTCAAAATGAATAGCAACAGCCTTATATTAGGTGGGGGATATTTGAAAGAAAAACAGAACTAAATTCATTCGGGCCCATGATCACTTTAGTTTAGCTTGCTTCCATGATAAGGGGAAGGGGAGAG